GTGAAAGCACTTTACAACAAAAAGACACAATACCTAGAACGATGACTTTTTTCTACCAACCACAAGGACATAGGGACCCTCTATTTTATCTTAGGGGCCTGAGCCGGAACAGTTGGCACTGCAATGAGAAGAATAATTCGAGTTGAGCTATCACAACCAGGATCTCTTATCCAGGATGACCAAATTTATAAAGTCATGGTAACCGCCCACGCATTCATCATGATATTTTTTATGGTAATGCCTATAATGATAGGGGGATTTGGGAAATGGCTTGTTCCCTTAATGTTAGGGGCCCCAGACATGGCTTTTCCTCGAATGAACAACATGAGTTTTTGATTGCTCCCCCCAGCATTTATACTTCTAATAGCCTCTGCAGCAAAAGAAGGGGGTGTTGGAACAGGGTGAACCGTCTACCCTCCTCTATCCGGCCCAACTGCCCACGCAGGGGGCTGTGTAGACCTAGCCATATTTTCCCTCCATCTAGCTGGAGCCTCCTCAATTATGGCATCCATAAAATTTATAACAACAATTATAAAAATGCGAGCTCCAGGAATGACAATGGACCGAATCCCACTATTTGTGTGATCTATCTTACTAACAACCATTTTACTATTGCTCTCCTTGCCGGTATTAGCCGGAGCTATAACAATGCTACTCACTGACCGAAACATTAAAACAACATTTTTTGATCCCGTTGGAGGAGGAGACCCAATACTATTTCAACACCTCTTCTGATTTTTTGGACACCCAGAAGTTTATATACTAATATTACCGGGATTTGGAATAATATCTCACGTAGTTGCCAACCGCACAGGTAAGGTAAAACCATTTGGCTACCTTGGAATGATGTATGCAATGATATCTATCGGAATACTTGGTTTTATAGTTTGAGCCCACCATATGTTTACTGTGGGCTTAGACGTTGATACTCGAGCCTATTTTACCGCAGCAACAATGATAATTGCAATTCCAACAGGAGTCAAGGTATTTAGATGGCTAGCCACACTACAAGGTGTAAACTTCCACCTAAAAAAGGCTCACCCATCAATTTTTTGAGCAATAGGGTTTATTTTTTTATTTACAGTTGGAGGACTAACTGGAATAGTATTGTCTAACTCATCGCTAAAAGTAGCCCTTCACGACACATATTACGTAACCGCCCACTTTCACTATGTATTATCAATGGGGGCAGTTTTCGCCATTTTTGCTGGATTTAACCATTGATTCTCTCTTTTCACCGGAGCCCAACTAGATCGGTCTAGCGCCCTAGCCCACTTCTTTTTAATGTTTATTGGAGTCAATCTAACATTCTTTCCCCAACACTTTTTAGGGTTAGCCGGAATGCCCCGCCGATATTCAGACTACCCAGACGCATTTACCTTCTGAAAAACCCTCTCCTCCTTTGGCTCCCTACTAACTTTTATTGGTACTTTAGGATTCCTAACAATAATTGCACTCTCTCTAACCAATAAAAAAACAGAAAGGCATGTTAAAGAAATAGCCAAAAACCTAGAGTGGCAACATCCAACCTTTCCCCCCCAAGAACACACCTTTAAAGAAATGCCCATAGGAAATAAGGGCCCAAGAGAAAACATTTTTATCTAAAGAATTAGTTTACTAAAAACAAGGAATTTCGGCTTCCTAAATCTTGGCTCCCAAGATTCTTTTTTATGAAATATTTCAAACTAATTATAATTATTACCGCTATAGGACTGATAAGCCTTATCTACCAAAAAAAGTTCCTTCTATCCCTCCTTATAAGCCTAGAACTCATTTTGTTAAACCTAATGGCCTTTAATCTATATGCCTCTCTAATAACAAGAAACTCCAAATATACAATATTTTCTCTATATATTATAGCGCTATCAGCAGTTGAAGCTAGAATTGGAATTTCACTAATTTCCCTCATATCCCGAAATTTTAAAAAAACAAGAATCCTAAACTTAAAAATTCTAAAGAAATAAAAATGTCAACCCCCGTCCAACTAGGATTTCAAGACCCCGCATCACATATCATGAAACAATTTCATTGATTTCATGACTTCACCATGAGATTTGTAGTTTTTATAACTATTTTAGTCCTGTACGCATTAAGCTTAATTCTATATAAGGCACCAACATTCTGAAAGCTTATAGAAAAGCAACAAATCGAAATGTGATGAACCATCTCACCAAGTTTTATTTTAATCGCCCTTGCAATCCCCTCTATTAACTTACTTTACTGAATGGACGAAGGAAACAACCCAAAAATTACAATAAAGACAATTGGACATCAGTGATATTGGACATACGAGTTCTGAGATTACCAACGAATAGAACTTGACTCTTACATGACCCAAACAGAAGACATACACAAAACTGGATTGCCCCGGCTCCTAGAAGTTGATAAACGCCTAACTCTACCAGTAAAAACCAATATACGAATTATAACACACTCTACAGATGTAATACATGCCTGATCTGTTCCAGCCCTAGGCTTAAAGATGGACGCTGTTCCAGGGCGTTTAAACCAAATGTACCTCAAAATATCACGTACTGGAATTTTTTATGGGCAATGTAGAGAAATCTGCGGAGCCAACCATAGATTTATGCCGATAGTTATAGAAGCCGTCAACAAAGAAAGATTCTATTCCTGATGTAAAAATCTAGCAGAAGACGATTAAAAATTTAGTTAACTTAACCTCTTAAAGTTCAAGACTCTTAATCTTATAAAGGCGGAGAATCCCCACCACTAAATATTAAATGCCACAACTAGAATTTTCTCTATGATTACCAAACCTCTTTATTAAATGATTTTTAATTATTACTTTAATAGCCGCTATAAATAAAAGAAGAACTACCCCCAAAAACTTTAAAGCCAAACAAAAATTAATAGAAAACTATAAAACACAAAAATGACCCTGATAAACCCAAAAAAAATATTCGACCAATTTTTGCCCGCTAAAATTCTATTCCTTTCACTAACCCTAATAGGAGGAATTTTAGCCCTTAGCTGAACTCTAACTATTAAAAAATCTCACTGAACACCGACTCGAGCGACTACCCCTAAGTCCCTCTTATCGTTAATTTTTAAAAACCTCCTAAAAAACAAAAATAAAACATGGCCAAATTGAATATTCCCTATTTTTTTAATCTGCCTTAGCTACAAACTGTTAAGGTTGTTCCCCTACACATTTTCGCAAACCTCACACCTAAGAATAACTTTCAGTATATCCCTACCAATCTGATTAGCCTTACAAATAATGGGAATTATAAAAAACTGAAAGGCAAAGATTAGCCACCTAGTTCCAGAGGGCACCCCCGCTCTCCTCACCCCACTTATGGTTTTAATAGAGCTTATAAGCCTTTGCATACAGCCCCTAACTCTGGGTTTTCGGCTAGGGGCTAATCTTTTAGCCGGGCACCTCTTAATATTTCTGTGCTCCTGTGTAGTCTGAGAAGCAATAATATCAAGAAATATAGGAATTTTAAGCTTTATTTTACTTTTAAGCCTCTTTATCTTAGAAATCGCCGTAGCTTGTATACAAGCCGCAGTTTTCACAATCTTGTCCAAGACCTATATGGAAGACAACAACTAAAACCTAAAAATGAAGAACATTTTTAAACACCAACATCCATTCCACATGGTAGACCGAAGCCCATGACCCATAACCGGAGCCGGAGGGGCCTTAACAGTAACTATCGGACTAGTGTGTTGATTTCAAAAAGATAAAATTTTAACCGCAGCCCTAGGAATATCAACCTTAATAATAATAATGACCCTATGATGACGGGACGTCACACGAGAAGCCACCTTCTTAGGGCTACACACAACACACGTTGTCCGAGGGATTAAGATAGGATTTTCCCTATTTATTATCTCTGAAATTATGTTTTTCTTCAGTTTCTTTTGAGCCTTTTTTCACAGAGCACTCGCCCCAACCCCAGAGATAGGGATGATATGACCCCCAACCAAAATTAAACCAATACACCCATGAGGGGTTCCCCTGCTAAACACAGCCCTTCTACTCTCATCAGGAATAAGGCTAACCTGGTCCCACCACAGCCTACGAAAAGGAAAGGGGAAAGAAGCTCTAAAATCGCTACTCATTACCATCTTACTAGGAATTTGATTTACCAGGCTTCAAGCTTACGAATATTGAGAAGCCCCCTTCTCCATCGCCGATAGTGTATACGGAAGGACCTTTTTTGTAGCAACTGGCTTCCATGGCTTTCATGTAATTGTAGGAACTTCTTTTCTAGCCGTATGCCTACTACGACTATCTCAAGCTCACTTCTCTAAAACCCACCATGTTGGATTCGAGTGCGCCATTTGATACTGACACTTTGTAGACGTAGTGTGAATCTTTTTATTTATATGTATTTACTGGTGGGGTGGCACTTAAAAAGAGAGTGTAGGAATCAAACCCACATCACTTTAGTTTCAAGCTAAACACATTTCGCATCTGCCAACTCTCTAATAATGTATCTTATTAATTTATTTTTCCTGATAATCTTTATAATAACCTCAACATTAACTTTATTAGGACGTATTCTACCAACTTTAAAAACCACCCTAAAAAAGATATTTCCCTATGAATGTGGGTTTGACCCAATAAAATCACCCCGACTCCCCTTCTCCTTCCGATTCTTTTTAATATCCATTTTATTCTTGATATTTGACCTAGAAATAGCACTCCTCTTAATTCTCCCCTTTGCTATACCTCTTAAAAAAAGCCCCCTATCAATATTTCCCTTAATAATATTCATACTAATATTAATAATAGGCTTGGTATACGAATGAATAAAAGGGGGACTTGACTGGGCAAAAACCTAAAACCTCTTAGACACATGTTAACCTTAATACTTTTAATTTCTGGAGTTTCCTTAACGGCTTGAGCCTGCCCCTACCAAAAGCTATGGCCTACTATAATAGCCCAAACCTCAGCCCTTCTACTAATTAGAACAATATTATTATTAACCCCCAACTCTGTCCAAAAAATTAGATGGGGCCTAAGCAAAGACAAAATAAAAACCCCCCTCTTAATTCTTAGCTTTTGACTAATGCCTGTAACCCTATTAGCAAGTATTAACCACCTAAAGAAAAAGAAAGAAATAAATAACCGCTTTTTTATACAGCTAACAATTATAATACTTACATTTTTACTAACCACCTTCAGCACCTCAAAATTTATAATATTATTTTTAGGCTTTGAAGGAACCCTCGCTCCAACCCTATTTTTAATTTCTAATTGAGGAATGCAACAAGAGCGAATAGAAGCCGGATATTACTTTGTGTTCTACACAATAGCCAGCTCTCTCCCACTACTTATTGGGCTCCTCTCTATATACAAAAATAAAGGACACAGCTCTATCCCCCTATTTCCACTAATATTAAAAGAAAAACTAAAAAAAATAACAGTATTATTCTGCATGATAGCCTTTTTAGTTAAGGTCCCTATATTCGGCCTCCACTTATGGCTTCCAAAGGCCCACGTAGAAGCACCAGTAGCCGGATCAATGATACTAGCCGCCATACTCCTTAAGATGGGAGGATATGGATTTATACGCCTAACCAAAACTTTTTATATTTCGGTTCAAGAAAAAATAAAAATCTTCTTAATCTCATTCTGCTGCTGAGGCGGGCTGTTAACAAGATTAATATGCCTCACCCAAACAGACTTAAAGTCATTAATAGCCTATTCATCAGTCTCCCATATGAGATTTATGATAGCAGGCCTTTCTCTATTGTCTGAATGAGGAATTAGAGGAAGGATCATAGTTATGGTTGCACACGGCCTGGTATCCTCCGCCCTATTTTGCCTTGCCAAAATATACTACGAACGGACAAGAACTCGCACACTAAAAATAAAACGAGGAATAAAGAAATTATTTAGATCACTTCCAATCTTTTGGCTTATTTTTGTATGCGCAAAAATGGGCCTACCACCACTACCCAAAGCAATTGGAGAACTCTTAATATTTTCGTCCATAATAAGCTATAAAATAATAAAATTTTTACCAACAGCAATAGGAATAATATTCACAGGGATATTTAGCCTTACCATATTCCAACTTCTAAAAAGAGGAAAAACCTTCAGATGAAAATCAATAAAAATTAAAATCAAAGAACGAGAATACTTAACCCTAACTCTCCACTTACTCCCCTTAACCGCCCTTATATTATCCCCAAATTTTATAACACTTTAAAAAGATTAGCTTAGTTTTAATAAAAAACACTAGCCTGTGGCACTAGAAAAAAGAAAAAAATAGCTTCTTAGCTAATCGAGGATGAAAGTTATACCTCCGGCCCGCTAAGTCAAGAAGTTCGCAGTTAAACTCTGTGACATCCTCGGATGATCTTATGAATTACAACCCTTATATCTTTCCTTCTCTACATTTCTTTCTATTTTTTAAAACCGAAAAAAAAAAATAGAAAGAAAAAAATAAAATTACTGGGGGGTAACTGCTTATTTATACTCGGCTTAATCCTTTTATGGGTTTTAGGGGGTGCTCCTACCTCTCTCCTGAGGATAGCTTGATTTAACTCTCCCCTCCAAGAATTTTCAGCTAGAATAATCTTAGACAGAAAAAGAATAATCTTTATTGGGGTTGGCCTATTAGTTACCTGATCTATTATAGAGTTTTCCCACTATTATATGAGCGAAGACTATAAAAAGCAAACTTTTATGAGTATCCTAATTCTATTTCTATTTTTTATGTTGATCCTAGTCTTAGCCAAAAGCTTGTTTCTGCTGTTTATCGGATGAGAGGGCGTTGGAATATTATCCTTCATACTTATCGGCTGATGATTTACCCGCAACGATGCAAAAAGAGCCGCCCTGCAAGCAATAATTTACAATCGTATAGGGGATAGAGGGATTATTTTATTTATTGCCCTCAGCATAATATACAAAAAAACCTGAAGCTTAACCACTATCTTTTTTTTGCCCGCTAAAGAAACGACACTATCTTGAATGACCACAGGGCTAATACTTGCTGGCATGGGAAAGTCTGCCCAATTTATCTTACACCCATGATTGCCCTCAGCCATGGAAGGCCCAACCCCAGTTTCTGCGCTTCTTCATAGGAGAACAATGGTAGTAGCCGGCGTATTTTTGCTTCTCCGAACTTTCCCAATTATTAGCCAAACCACCTTGGGGGCCTTATCCCTAAGATTAATAGGGGCTATAACTGCCCTATACGCAGGGAGTGTAGCTCTTGTACAATTTGATATTAAGAAGGTAATAGCCTATTCAACAACAAGCCAATTAGGCCTTATGGTGGCTGCCATAGGCCTAGGGGCACCAAATTTAGCCCTATTCCACATCTGCACACATGCTTTTTTTAAGGCCCTTCTATTTTTATGCTCCGGGAGAATAATCCACTCATTAAAAAAAGACCAAGACTTACGAAAGATGGGGAACATAAGGAAAGCCCTCCCATTCACCTCCAGGGCCATTATTATAGGAAGAGTGGCCTTGTGCGGAGCTCCGTTTATGGCAGGCTTTTACTCAAAGGACCTAATTTTAGAAACTAGACAAATAAGTATAGCAAAAAGAATTAGCGTTATACTAGCATTAGCAGCCACACTTATGACCGCCCTTTATAGTATGCGAATAATTTATTACTTAAATATTTTTAAACCAAATAAAGCCCCCACTAGCCCCTTAAGAGAAGAGAACCCCAACCTAACTAACCCCCTAATACGATTAATTCTAGGAGCCTTCGTAGCTGGCTGACTCTTACTAAGCTTAGTCCTTAACTATGAGCCAAGACTAGTGCCCCTAATAAAAAAGAGGGCGGCCCTCATACTACTAGTCATATCTATTCTTTTTTTAATAAAAAATTTAAACTCTCCCTTTAAAAAGAATACCTTTAAATTTTTAAATAGCACCTGATTTTATACCCACCTCGCCCACCCCTTGAGGCTTAAACTATTAATAAAAAAAAGAATAGTGGGGGTTCTCCGATCGCTAGATTATGGATGAGTAAGCCACCTTGGCGCCCAGGGAGCCGCAGCCCTAACTACCGCAATAGCCACTCGGCTACAAAGAAGGCTAACCGCCACAGTAACCCATTATATTTTTTACTTTATGGGCTCGCTTAGATTAATTCTCACCCTAAAATTACTTAACTAATAAAGGCAGCTAAAATTAAGCCAAGGGAGGACCCTTGTATAGATTTCTTTTACATGAAAAAGGGCTTGTAGAGCCTTTTTGCCAAATAAGCCGAAAGCCCCATAAAGTAAAAAATTTATAACCCGCGAAGATTCTTTTTACCCTGCTCATATTTTATACTCAAAACAGCAACTAACGCCCCAAGCAAAATAACGGCGATTAAACAAGTTACCCAGCTGTAACACAAATACGCCCCCATAAGCTCCTCTCCCCTAACCAGACTAACCAACGATCTAAAATTTTTTAAGCTTCTAAACCCAAAAAGTATTGGGACACAACAAAAATATAAACCCGCCCAAAAAATTAACATAGCCCCCCAACTAAATTTGGGGTAACGCTCAGCTGACAAAACTGTTGAAAACAAAAAAACAATTAACATCCCCCCAACATAGATAAGAACCACTACCAAACCAAAAAAAGACATCCCCAAAAGACAAAAAAGTGCTGCATGACAAAGAGCATGCAAAAGCACACCAAAAACTCCAAAAAAGGGAGAACTCGTAAATAGTAAAAATAACCTTCCACCTTTTATTAATAGTAAAATAATAGATAACATTTTTAGTTAAACGTAAAGAACGACGCAGCTAAAGCTTACACACCGCTCTTTTTAAGGGCTGGGCATTACGTACCTTCTCAACCTTCGATCCATTCCGCTTTAACACCTTTAAGAATTTTATACCCCAAGGAAACCCCCAATGAAGGTATTAAGCTCCCTTTTCTCGGTTGAACATGCGCCATAGCCCCTCCCCCGCTCAGGCTACCCCGCGCATGTCGGTACTTATGCCCAGTCCATAAGACTCGCTCCGCTCGTCTTTTACCTTTATTTTATTCTCTTATTCCTCCTCCACTTTTTAACCCATTATACCTTATCCCCCTAGGCCCTTACGTTACGTCGTCATAGAAACTCCTCCCCCCCAAGCTATAACCTCCTCGAACATAGCCCCAGAAGCTCCCACTCGCTTTGTCTTATTGATATTGTTCTTTCTTTGTTTTATTGATATTGTTCTTTCTTTGTTTTATTGATATTGTTCTTTCTTTGTTTTATTGATATTATTCTTTCTTTGTTTTATTGGTATTATTCTTTCTTTGTTTTATTGATATTATTCTTTCTTTGTTTTATTGGTATTATTCTTTCTTTGTTTTATTGGTATTATTCTTTCTTTGTTTTATTGATATTATTCTTTCTTTGTTTTATTGATATTATTCTTTCTTTGTTTTATTGATATTATTCTTTCTTTGTTTTATTGATATTATTCTTTCTTTGTTTTATTGATATTATTCTTTCTTTTGTTTTATCAAAACTAAAAATGTAGGGGTAGGAATTTCACCCACATACCCAGGTCATGAGCCTGATTGCTTGAATTTTTAGCACACCTTACTTAAAAATAAGAAGAGGAGCCCCCTCAATATTAAAGTGCAAATTTAATGTTATGTATATTTTTAACTATTCTTATTTTTTTAATCTACACCGCTATTGAAGATCTGTGAATAGAAAGCTCACCGTTTTTAAATTTTAAACTATGCAGATTTTTCTCTATTTGCTTTTAGCGAGCAATCCCCCTGATTGGAAATCAGATATACACAGACTTTATACTTATAAAGAAAACTTTTAAGATTTTTTCAAGTTATTTTTTAACGGGAAATTTTTCACCTTTACCCGTCCCTCAATGGTCCTTTCGTACAAAAAGAGATTTTTTGAATAGATAGAAACTGTCCTGTCTTACGACGGACTGAACTCAGATCACGTAAGATTTTTATGGTTGAACAAACCAACCGTGGAGAGATGCTGCACCCCCAGGAAATCTTAATCCAACATCGAGGTCGCAAACTATTTTGTCAATAAGTACTATTAAAAATAATTACGCTGTTATCCCTAAGGTAACTTTTTCCGATATTTATAACAATTTTAGGTCACTCCAAGATTAAAATCAATACAAAATTTAAACTTCCGTTTTAACTATTGAAAGCGGTTGCCCCAACCAAAATTTAACCCTCAACCAGATTTTGATATTAAATTAAAGCTCAATAGGGTCTTCTCGTCCCATTATATAATTTAAGACTTTTCACTTAAATAATAACTTTAGTAATGGCAGAAAAAGACAGCAGTCTTGTCGTCTAGCCGTTGATGCCAGTCCACAATTAATGAACAGATGATTATGCTACCTTTGCACAGTCAGAATACTGCAGCCGTTAAACTTATAAAAAAAGTCACCGGGCAGGCAGAGCCCCTCGATCTTATTCCAGGGGTGTTGTTTTTGGTAAACAGGCGCAAAACTTTTTTGCCGAGTTCCTTTTCCTGCTAAAATTTAAATTTACTAAACCCTTCCTCTTTCATAAGAATATATTTTGATAGAAAAAATAAAAACCTTTAAAAATTTTACTTAATATATTATTTTCTTAAGCTAGAAAAAAACTTACTTATTTAAACATTATTTTCTTTCACAAGAAAGTATTTAAGTATTCTTTAACAAGAACGATAAACTAAAAAATTTCAACTCTCAGAGTTTTTTGGCGTGCTCAAACGCACTCCGCAGGGTGGCTGCTAAAGAACCTACCCCCCCAAAAATATTTTTGTTTTTTGATCTTTCTCTGTCAGACAAGGCTGTTTCCTCTAAGAAAAAAGTGATAATCCACATTCTTCTTACTTAAAAACTTTAGTTCGAGCTTCTACCCGCTTCCCTAAAAAAAAGCTAACATAAAACTCGATAAATATTTCATTACAATCCCTCCCTCTCTTCGCCATTTTTGCTACAATGGGAAGTTAACAGCTCTCACTTGCGGAAAGGGATAGCTCGTTTTATTTCGTTTATAATAAAAAATCTTTTACTTAATAATTAGTTTAACCATGATACAAAAGGTAAATAATAAAAACTTCTTTCCTAAAATTTTACTTAAACCACTCTTTCATCATTCCCTCTCGGTAATTTTCTCTGTCGGTATAAATAAAGCTTGTTTAATAAATATTACTAACTAAAAAGCCATTAAAACAATATTTTGTTATATTTTCATCTCTTAAAATTAAAAATTTTAGCAAAACCCTAGATACCAATTAAAATAAAGAGTTAGACTCGAACTAACATATTCTGTGCCTAAAACAGACTCATCGCCCCTTATGATATCCTTACAAAAATTTAAGAAGAGCCAAAAAATTTGACATCTTAGACACCCAAAGCCTAAGTTTTACTTAAACTATCCCCTTAGCACACTAACCAGGCCACACCTTCCGGTCCGCCTACTATGTTACGACTTACTCCAGGTTTTATTCCCGCAGGTGACGGGCGATGTGTACGAAGTTCAGCGCTAACTTCGCCAAGCTTTTCTTATTCTCAACTACTATTAAGTCCTCCTTCATTAAAAATTTCACTTAAAAATCCAAACTGAGGCCAGACAGCCAATGTAATTCACTCTCCCCCTCTCATTAGCACCATCTTGATCTGACTTCTATCCTTCTGGATTTATAGCTATCTTCAACTTAAATTAAGCACTTAAAGACGATGATATAGTAACTGATTAAATCAAGAGAAGGTCAGGTATATTGAGGATTATCATTTTCTTCAAGCAAATTCCCCTAATCAGAAATAAACAACCGCCAAGTTCTTTGCTTTTTAAAGACACCCCCATACTCCGCCGGCATTAATTTTTTTATGCTTAAGAATAACCGGGTATCTAATCCGGGTCCTCCCCTTAAATTACAGAGCATTTAAAAATTTTATATATTTTCGAAATTAGTTCAAGTTATTACACTTTTATAAAATAATCCCTTTTTTAAATTTTTATAAAATTTACTCTAATAAGCCGCTTTCTTTATTACAAAAAAGTGATTCGTGTAACCGCGGCTGCTGGCACGAAACTTAGCCACTTTAAAACAATACTTGGTCTAATCAACTCTACAGTTATTGTTAAGGATTTATTGCTGTAGATGTGGCGCCATTTAACAGCTGTTCCTTATCCAAAAAAACAGCCATCTTACAAAGTCCCTTCTATTTTTTATTAAAACTAAAAACAAAATTAAAAAACTTGCAAAACCTCACCGGAACGCTAACTAACTCACATGCATAAGCCTCAAAACTATATAATAAAAAGAACTAGAACCAAATTCATAAACCCATCAAGAGAAGGAATCTCACACCCCAATTTAGCTTCTTCAAAGCCATGTTATAAAAATTTTTTAACTATCAAGACTTTTTTTTATTGGGGGTTTTATAATTTTGTAAATCTTAGGTTGAACCTGCCCCAACCTAAACCTATTTACAAAATAGGACGCTGTAAGCTTCTAAGACTTTTTTTAAACTTCACAAATGGCCTTCTCGGTGTACCCAGCTAAAGGAACAAAAACTAAAAATAGAATAAAGTAAAATCCAGAAGCAACCTGCCCGATTAAGATAAAGGGAAACTCTACAGGCTGACTTCCTATCCAAGTCAAAATAAAAAATTTTCCAACTACTAACCAAAAAAAAACTTGGCTAATTGGCCGATAACAACAAGAATTTTGCCTTGAAAAATGAACAAGGGGAACTAAAAACAAAACTAAAATAGCCCCTACTAAAGCTATAACCCCCCCTAACTTTTTAGGAATAGAACGAAGAATAGCATAAGCAAAAAGAAAATACCACTCTGGCTGGATATGTGGGGGTGTAACCAAAGGTTTAGCCGGTATATATTTTTCCGGGTCAGAGAGCACAGTGGGAAAAAGTAGAGATAAAATCACCAAAAAAATAAAAAAAAAAATAAATCCTACTCCATCCTTTGATGTAAAATAGGTATGAAATAATGTCTTATCATAATCAGAAGCTACCCCAAGAGGATTTTTAGACCCTGTCTCATGTAAAAACAATAAGTGCAAAATGCTCAAAAACCCTAGAATAAAAGGACAAATGAAGTGAAAAACAAAAAACCGATGTAAAGTTGGATTATCAACAGAAAAACCCCCCCAAACTCATTGAACTATGTCCCCCCCAATATATGGAATAGCTGTTACCAAATTAGTTATTACAGTGGCTGCTCAAAATGACATTTGCCCCCATGGCAACACATAACCAAAAAAAGCAGTTAATATAGACAGTAAGAATAGAATAACCCCAATTTTTCAAGTGGCAGCATTTACGTATGACCCATAGTATAACCCCCGACCAATATGAAAATAGATACAAATAAAAAACATTGAACCCCCATTCGCATGTGTTTTTCGTAAAAGCCACCCATATTTAACATCCCGACAAATGTGCGCAACAGAAGAAAAAGCTAACTCTGTATCAGCTGTAAAGTGCATAGCTAAAAATAAGCCAGTAATTATCTGAACTGCCATACAAAGCCCTATTAAAGACCCGAATTTTCACCAAGACGACAAGTTTCTAGGAGTCGGCAAATCTCAAAGACTAGAATTTAATATCTTAATAATTGGATGACGCTTACGTAATAAAAACACATAAGACTATAGGAAACTTCCTATAACACTGGTTAGACAGACCAAAATTATCCCTTTAACTAAGCCTTAAAGTTTTTATTAATAGCCTAAAATCGGCCCAACCACCACAATAATCAAAGCCACTCTTATAGTTATGCCTACCACAATATATAAAACCAATAAAGGTGAAGAAATCCGTAAACAAAAAAATAGAAAATCTTTATTTTTGATTGGCCAACTTATACTAATAACTTTATAGCAAACTTTTAAATAAAAATACAAAGATAAAAGTCTGCCAATAACTAAAACACCACAAACCCAATATAGCTTAATTATTATTAAACCATAAAAAAGAAATCACTTAATAAAAAACCCGAGTAGGGGGGGAAATCCGGACAAAGAAAGCAAAGATAAAATTAAAACTAATTTTCTTAGCCCCCTATAATATAAGTTCTTTCCCTTTAATAAATAGCCAACTGAAAATTGACTCCCCACTCACAAAAGCGGTAAAATCATAAAAATATAACCAACAAATGCAAATAACAAAGTGTTACCCCTTATATATGGGACACAACATATAAACCACCCTAAATTCGAAATTGAAGAAAGTGCCACTATCTTCCGAATTTTAGTCTGTTTAGTGCCCAAAATACTTCCGACTAAAACCGAAAATAGACCAACTGCCCCAAATAGTAATTCAGCACCCCCCGAAATATGATATATCAAATACAAGGGAGCAAGCTTAGAAATAATTACAACATAAAAAATCTGAGAAAACGGTAAACCTCTTACTACGTCTACAAACCAAAACGGATTAGGAAAAACAGCTAGCTTAACCAAAAGCCCTAATAATATAAAAAGATAAGAAAACAATTTGTATGTTCCGTAAAAAGAAAGTGTGTTTAATAACCAAAACCGGGTAAGAATACCAAACAAAAGAACAACTCTAGCAACAGTCTGCATAATAAAATACTTAGCAACTGACTCCCTAACCCGAGGAGAAATATATTGGGGCTGCAACAAAACAACCAAGCTTAAAGTAATCCTCTCCGCCCAAACCCACAACAAAAGCCAATTATTTCTTGTTAATAACAAAAAAATAGCTAAAAATAAAAATATTTTAAAAAACCCCTTAATAATAAACATGAGACAGGGTTTGAATCGAACAAACTAAAAACTAGTTATCGGCTAACTTCCCCTACCGTAAGAGTCCTACCTGCGGATTTATAAAAAAAATGGAGGCACTCCTAAAAACACAAAAATAGTAACATAATAAAATAAAAAAAAAGATAGAGAAATAGGAAGAAGCCCCTTCCACATCAACATCATTAACTGGTCATACCGAATACGGGGAAAAGACGAGCGAACCCACAAAAAAGAAAAAATAAAAAAAAGACACTCCACAACTAGGGCAAAAATTTTTATTAAAAAAAAAGTGATAAGGAAAGTATTCCCTAAAAATAAAAGACAAATTAATAGCCTCATTAAAATAATTTTAGCATACTCCCCAATAAAAAAAAGAGCAAACGGAGCTCCAGAATACTCCACTTTATATCCAGAGACCAACTCAGACTCCCCCTCTGTTAAATCAAAGGGGGCACGTTTAGTTTCAGCTAACATAGAAATATATCACATTATAAAAAGAGGAAAACAAGGAAGCACTAATCAAAATCTTTCCTGGGCACTATAAATATTTCTTAGCCCCCAACCCCCAACTAACAATACAATCGGAAGAACAATTAACCCAAATCTAACTTCGTATGAAATCGTCTGAGCAACTCCCCGCACAGCCCCTAAAAGAGCATACTTAGATTTAGAAGCTCAACCAGCCCTCAAAACTGGATAAACAGAAAGCCTAGACAAGGTTAATATAAAAAGTAAAGAAAGTGACAATTTAATTCCCGAAACCAAAACCGGGATACATACCCACAAAAACAAAGCTATAAAAAAAAACGCTGCAGGGGCAAGAAAAAATAATAGGGGAAGCGCTGAAAATGGCTTTATTTTTTCCTTTATAAAAAGCTTTAACCCGTCAGCAATCGGCTGAAGCACTCCAATCGGCCCAACTAAATTAGGCCCCTTTCGAAACTGCATATAACCTATAACCTTGCGCTCAAAAAGGGTAAGCAAAGCCACAGCTAACAAAACTGGAATTAACAAACCAAAAATTTTTACTAAAAAAATAATATAATAAAAAAAGAAAGACATAAATTGAAAGGGGGAATTGAACCCCCATCCCAAGAATTTTAGGCTCTCTGTTAGGCCGCTTTAACTTCTTCAATTTTTTTTAGGTCGATGGGTATTAATCCCACTTCTTTCTAGTTAACGGCTAGATGCTCTGGCATTAAACTTCAACCTAAGAAATAGGTAAACGGAATACCCCAAAACTTTGAATTTTGAATTAAGAGTTCAACCCTCTTTTTCTTAGCGGTTTTGTAGTGTAGACAATTTTAGCACATTAGATTGCAAATCTAAAAGAGACTTTTTTAATCTAAAACCTTTTAAAAGCTTTAAGAGGGGGATCTGAGTCAAACAGACTTCATTAGATTGTAAATATAATACTTTTCCCATAGCTACCCCCCCTTTTGTAAGAAAGAGAATTAAACTCCAATAACAGGTTTTACAAACCCACGCCTTAACACTCAGCCACCCTACATATGTAAAACTTTTTTAAGGCTTAGGTTAAAAAAACCAACTACCTTCAAAGTAATTAATAGGCAAAGCGCGCCTAGCCTTAT